GGAACGTTTAAATAAGTTTGATTCTTTATCGGATCATAAAAACCCACTTTCCGAAGAGCCCTTCCCTCTCTTCGACATCGAACATCAATTGCAACGATTCGATAGACGGCTCATTGGGATAGATGTAGATAAACAATACCCCCCCTAGAAACGTATAGGAAGTTTTCTCCTCGTACGGCTCGAGAAAAAATGATTCGAAGTTTTCTCTATATCTATATATAGAATTCTAATGAATGGCAAAAAGGTCCATAAAATGAATTAGACTATGATTTCACTCGTTTTTTTCTTCATCCCTCCTAAAAAAAATCATTTGTACTCATAACTCAAGTTGTATAATTCCCAAAAATAGCTCAAAGGAAACTCTTTAGGCAATTTCATTTATTGAGTAGTCTTTAACCCCCCTTTTTGTTTGTCTCATTGAAAATCTATTTTGATTCTTTATTTTGATCCAGTTATTGAGACAATTAAAACGGTGTTTCCTCGTTTCGGGATCCTTTCTCTTTGTTTTAAATCATTGGGTTTAGACATTACTTCGGTGTTTCTCAATCTTTTCAAAATGGTAGCAACATACCCCTTTTGTGATTTCTTTCTACCAAAGAATCATACGAACGGTTGATTCTCGGATGATACACTTTGGATCAAAAGAGTTTTCTCAATTCCAACAAATTTTCTTTTTAAATTGAAACTTGCTGAAATCGGATCCTTTCGATTTCTATATCGAAGATCTACTTACGAAGTTGTTTCAATTTATTGATTGGCATTAACCCTAGATCCTTGCCCCCGAGAAATGAATTAAGACTTTCTACTCGAGCTCCATCATGTACTATGTTTATTTACATTACAACCCAACAAAAAAGAGGGGTTATAGTGCAACAAATGATGTCGAGCCAAGAGCACTTTCATTCCTATATAAAATGGTGGATGTAAGACTAAGAATCCACATCGGATCGCGTCCTTCAAGTCGCACGTTGCTTTCTACCACATCGTTTCAAACGAAGTTTTACCATAACATTTCTCTAATTTGGAACCCGTATGGAATTGATTCAATTATCGAATCATGAATAGTCATTGGTTCAGCCGTCCATAGACATAGTAATCTATCCTTTTTTCTTCTATACATAGATGATCCAAATTTTTCAGAAAAATCTGATTTTCTAAAAAAAAAACAAATTAACAGAAATATCTAAGAGAAATATAGAAATACTAATATAAATAATACGAAAAAATACATTCTTTTTGAATCTTGTATCCTCAAGTGACTCGATAGGCTAGGGCTAGATTTAGATTGACATTGCCCCAACTCTAACTTCTTCAAATATCAAAGATTCCACTCCCAAGGAATCAGTAAAAATGTTTATAATTGAAAAAGTTTTCTATTTCAACATCATTTTTTGAATAAAGTTTGACAGTAAAGACTACATTTGATTATCAAAGAGAAATCTCTCTTTCTTTTCGAATTGATTCATCAATAATTTAAAGCAGATAACTAGATCGAACAAGAAATTCAATTTGTTTTTTTTTGTGATATAGCTAAAAAAGACTGATGTAAGGTAAGAGTTAGGTCCTTTGGATTCTGATTTTATCAATCAGATGGACAAAAAGAGGGTTTTCATATCTATCAGATAGACGGAACAACTGTTATGGATATTCTATGTTAAAAATTTCCATTTTCACATTGAAGCAATTACAATTCTTTTTCACAAAAATAAAAAGGCTGCTGTCACTGAAATACAACGAAATCAAACAATACATACATAGAAGCTAAGCATTTCCTCATTTATATGTATTTTCATATTTTGTTTAACCTGGGGTTAAGTAATCTTTCTGCAATTTTGTCATTCAAGTGAATAAAATGTATGAGTCACCCCCCGTCTCAATTGTTAGATTAGATAGATTTACAATTATTCATTAAAGCCAAACACCAAATACCTAAAAAGTTCAAAAAAAAGACATTGGTTACATATGTAACTTGATTCTTTGTTAATGTGATTCGAACAGACACAGAGATTTAAATTCATAAATATATTTGGTTGCTGATTAACGGCCATCTACTCCCCGAATTCAATGGAAATGATGATTCATAAATCTCAAAAAGATCTCTTTTTCTGGAATATGAACTATCTCTTGTCTAGGGACAAAGACAAACAAGTCCAGATTACATCCTTGCTACTATTTATTATTTTACCCTAACCCAGCCTTAAGATATGTAATCCCATTGAGTGAATTTAATTAATTAGTACCAAGAGCCCCCTCTTACTCTTATTTAGAATTCAGAGATCCGCAGAACATTAAGATTCAAAATTTGGGATACCTCATTTAAGTTTAAGGGGTAGGGAAAAAGAGATAGGAAAAATAGGCCCCTTCGCATTTTGATTCAAAATAAATCATTGAAAATTCAATATAGAGACGGGACCTAAGGTTTTTCTAAGTAACTAACTTCCTTCAATATGAAGGGATGGGCATATGATGAAAAGCCCGCCCTACCCCTTTTGAATTCAAACTTTTGTGATCTATGTTACCTGGATCACAAATATATTCAGTTACATTTGCGTGTCATTTGCACTCAATTCCAGTCAGTTTGTTGTGAAAAAAAAAGATATGATTCTTCTCTGAATCATTAAAAAAAAAGCAAGAATTACATTCTATGACTAATATTATACCTTTAAACAGAAGGTTGTTTAAAAAAGGAATCTTTATTCTGATAGAATGGATACGCTCTGGGACGGAAGGATTCGAACCTCCGAATAGCGGGACCAAAACCCGTTGCCTTACCACTTGGCGACGCCCCATTTAGATTTCTATTCGACACTAATAAAGACTAATATTGGTGTTGCGTATTCGTCAATTCCAGTCCAAATATCTATAGAAAATCTTTTTCTAGACTAGATTAGATTCTTGCTAGGATTTTGACACGTGTAGATATAGAATTCAACTGAATTTATTGATCATTACATATAATTCAATTAAGATATTGTATGAAAGTATGATTTCTTCTATTCTCTTTTGAGAATTGGAGGATTTTTGATTGGGTGGGTTCAAAGAAAAAGAGGGGCTTTTTGTCTACCTTACTTCATTTTTCCTTATTTATATCAATAACTCAACCAAAATGCAATTATCTCCAAGAACAAAATATCTGTTATGCTTAATATCTTTAGTTTGATCTATATCTGTCTTAATTCTACCCTTTATTCGACTAGTCTTTTCTTCGCCAAATTGCCCGAGGCCTATGCTTTTTTGAATCCTATCGTAGATGTTATGCCAGTCATACCTTTGTTCTTTTTTCTCTTAGCCTTTGTTTGGCAAGCTGCTGTAAGTTTTCGATAAAATCTTTAATACTATCCTAGAAAATTCATGATTTATTCGAGAAAAAAAAACTCTAACAATTAACAATTAAGAAGAGCAACTAATACAGTATGAACCTTCGATTCAAACACGGAAAGTCGGGGATAACCTCGAGAAATCAAAACCCAGCTCGACCCATTTCGTCATTCTGACCTTTTTTCCAACGAAAGACCCTAACCCTATTAGGGTCCCCTACAATAATATAATATCTAATTGGGGTATGAAATCCATTTTTGGTAATGAGCGACTCTTATTACAAATGACTTTGAATTTCAGAAAATCCTTTTCTTTTTTTAGAAATCACTTCATTTCTTGGTGTCAAAATAGGATAGAATCTATTAGAATATTCTAATATTTAGAATATTCTAGTATAAAAATGGAGGATCTATTCTCTTTTCTCGTTTTTTTCCCAAAAAAGGATCTTGGAGATTGTGTAATGCTTACTCTTAAACTTTTCGTTTACACAGTAGTGATATTCTTTGTTTCTCTGTTCATCTTTGGATTTCTATCTAATGATCCAGGACGTAATCCTGGACGTGAAGAATAAAAAGGGTTTTCGTTTTCCTTGCTTGATTTTTTTTCTTAGGATTTTTTTATCTATTCCACATGCTGAACTAGGAAAAAGAAAAAAAGGGTTTGCAAAATTGGAAAGATAAATCAATCATCAATGGAAACGGAAAGAGAGGGATTCGAACCCTCGGTACGAATAGCTCGTACAACGGATTAGCAATCCGCCGCTTTAGTCCACTCAGCCATCTCTCCCAATTGAAAAAGGTAATAATTACTATGTTACATTACACATGAAGTAAGGATTGAAAAAAGTCTTTCTTTCTCTTTCTTTATTATATAGATATGTACAACTTTTACCAGCAATTTCATTTAGATATAAGTAAGGGCTCGAAAGATCCAATAGACAAATCTAAAGAAAAATAAAGAAGACCCCGGTGCTTTGATTTTGTTCCTTTTATTCCCACAGCCTGGCCCGGTCAATACCTAGCCGGGCCTTTTTTTGTTCCAACGAATCCTAGCTAAAAGAATTTAGCTGATTTGAATTGAAAACAAAATTAAAGCAGCAATAAAAAGACGCGGGGCTATTTTCATTCTTTTTATATAAATGGATATAAATTATATAAAAGTCGCATTTCTTATTTTATAATTCTTTCTCCCTTTTTGAGTTACTTGACGACCTTACGGGAATAAAAACGGGAATAAAAAAATGAAACTATAGATTCTTAAATAATAATGAATGCATTTTTCTGTTATGATTTCAGTGGTTTTAGCGAGCCATATCTATTAAAACCCCTCCAGCAAAAGAAAAGGTAGAGCTTGTTTTTTAGTTATTTAAAAGAGCCCCCTTTCTTTCCGGAATCTCATTAAATTGAAATCCCCCGCGAAAAACGTCGACACTTGCATTTTCATGATTCTTTTATGATCCTATCTTTATTACGCCCAATTCCTCTGTTCGACAAAAAGTGCATTTGTATATAATATTCTATTATAGTTATAGCGGGTATAGTTTAGTGGTAAAAGTGTGATTCGTTCTATGAATCCCCTTAAGAGTTAAGGGATCTTTCGGTTTGATTCATATTCCGATCAAAAACTTGATTTCTTAAAAAGGATTGAATCCTTTACCTTTCAATGACATATTCGAGGAAAAA